ATAATCAAATGATTCCGTTGATGCATTCGAGTAATTAAACGTTTCACAATTTGTGAACTGGATTTATTGTCATGACCTAAATTTTCCATGGGTTCATAAAGAACCGACCCATTTAAAGCATGATCATGAGCAAGTGCGTAGATATATTCTTGAAATAGAAACGGATATAGGAAGTATTGTTGCCGAAATCCATCTATTTCTAAATATCCTTGTAATTCCTCCATTTGAAATTACACTTAAACCAAATGGGGTATTTCTTGAGCTATCAAATAATACATAGTGCGATACGGTCAGAACAAGGTATGGTATATAGTTAAGAAAAAAAATAGATACCCTGGACACAAGAAAGACAATCAACGGATCCTATCTTTTTCCATCCAATTTGTTTGTGTTCGTTATAGTTACAAGAGATGGTTCGAAATCCTTTATTTTTGCAACCCGATCACTCTTTTGACTTTGGAATAATTCATTTTATCAGTATACCGTTTCTTCTACACATTCGTCTCCTCTACATAATAGAGAATAGTTAGGATTCATGAAAAAAAAAAGAATCGATGATCCACTCACAAGAGAACCCTTTCCCACATTGGGCACTAATATATTTTTAACGTCTAATTAGATCGGGTAATCATTCGAATTAAGAACAAACAGAAGCTCGTTGCTTTTTATTTCCCTATAATTGGAGCCATAAGGCTCTATCCATTTATTCACTCGACCCAACTGTGAATTGATTTGACTCCGTTCCAAGAATCAAAACGAGATTTTGTACCGATCCGGTAAGGATGAAGTATTCTAAGAGTTCTCCATTGATACGACATGCTGTTTTTTCCATTCATTCCCTTTCAGGATCAGTCGTGGTCTTACAAACTCTACCAATAGTATGGACGAATCCGTTGCTTCATCCAAATGTGTAAAAGAGCATAGCCGCACTTAAAAGCCGAGTACTCTACCGTTGAGTTAGCAACCCGTATAAATATAATACGGTGTGTAGATACAATCGGAATAATAAGAAAATAAATAGAAATATATATAATAAAGAGATTAGATTGCCCGATCCCGTCAAAACATTAAACTAGCAACAAATCCAAAAGAAAGATTTGATGATCAATTGTGAACATAAAAATGAAGAGAGGATCGGATTAAAATGCAACAGATTCTGGGATAAATAGAGAGAAAATCTAAAAAGATGTAAAAATGGATAGACTGCCCATACCCTATTTTTTTTTTTCATTATATTAACTAAGATACTTCTTGTGTCACAGCGAATCTGACGAACCCATCATTTGAGTGAAATAAAGAAACAAACTTATGGGATGTAGATAAATAGATCTATTTATCCACGATCGAATTATATTTGTTCGATACACCATTGTCAATATGAATTGAATATTGAGAAAACAAATTCAATTCAATTCAATAACAATAAAGAAAATAAGGACTTGTGTTGGAGTGGCACTACATATACATAGATAAGAAATTAAAGTGGAATAAATAAGGAAAAAGTAGGAAAAAACCTCGGGTTTCTTCAATAGAGGTACAATAAGCAAGATTGACCCTTTGTTTGTTGGTGGAGTCCCAACGAAAACCATCCGATTGGTGGTAATCCCATCATTACCCAGTTATTTCATCTACTCACTCCATTTTTTTTTCTATCTGTCTCATATCAATAGAAGATATTTTTTATTGTTCTATGATATGGGATCATGTGGGAGCAACAATGAATAGAGCAAAAAAAGGAATGGCGGAGAAGCAATTAGACAAAGCTAGATACTGGGTACCCCCCCCTTTTTTTTTATTTCATTTGATTAATTCGAAGTTCCTTAAACACCTCCGCCTTCTTTGAAATATCATGAACGGTTCCTGTAGGTTGAGCGCCCTTTTCAAGGAAATATAGAATAGCAGGAACATTTGAATAAGTTTGGTTCTTTATCGGATCGTAAAAACCCACTTTACGAAGATCTCTTCCCTCTCTTCGGGATCGAATATCAATTGCAACGATTCGATAGATGACTCATTGGGATAGACATAAATGAACAACCCCCCCTAGAAACGTATAAGAGGTTTTCTCCTCGTACGGCTCGAAAAAGAATGATTCGAATTTATGTATTATAGTGGCAAATGGATCCACAAAATCATCAATTAGACTACGATTTGAGTCGTTTTTTTTTTGTTCTTCCTTCCTGAAAAAAAAAATCTCATTCGTATTCATAACTCAAGTTGGGTAATTCTCAAAGAGCTCGAAGGGAAATCCTTAGACATTTATTGAGCCGTCTCTAACCTCTTTTGTTTGTCTCGCCTAGAATCTATTTTTTTCTTCCCCATTCTAGTTGTTGAGACAATTGAAAATGGTCTTTCCTTGTTCCGGCATCCCTTATTTTATCTTTGCTTTGAATCATTGGGTTTAGACACTACTTCGGTGATCCTTAATTGTTTTTGTTTCAAAATGGCAGCAACATGCCTTTTTTTATTTCGTTCTATAGAAATGATGGATTCCCCTGTGATACACTTTTGATCGAAATAGTTTTACCAATTCCGACAAATTCGTTTTACTTTTTTTTTTTTTTTACTTGTTCGAACTTGATCCTTTCGATTTCTATACCGAAGATATACTTACGAAGTTGTTCCAACTTATTGATTGGCATTAACCCTAGATCCTTCCCTCTGCTAAATGAATCAATTCTTTATGCTCGAGCTCCATCATGTACTATTGATTTTATTACAATCCCCAAATTGGGGTCCTAGTGGAATAGAACAAAAACTATGTCGAGCCAAGAGCATCTTCATTGATATATAAAATGGTGGGTGCAAGAATCCACAGCCGATAATGTCCTTCAAGTCGCACGTTGCTTTCTACCACATCGTTTCAAACGAAGTTTTACCATAACATTCCTCTAATTTGGGACCGGTATGGAATTGATTCAATATGGAATCATGAATAGTCATTGGCTCAATCGGTATATGTATATTAAGTAGTCCATACTTTATTTTCATATACGGATGGATAGTTGGGAGTCTCAGCAAGAATCTAATTTAACCTCATATTTTATTAGATGAATGAAACACATTAAAAAAAAAAAATAAAAGAAATTAGGTCCAAAGAAAATAATCTGTTCCATATTGAATTTTCTTGTTTGTTAATAAGATCCGAATGACAAGGGTCTTGAAATGGATACCGCGGATTAACTCATATCTACACGAATTCTATGGGGATCATGAATCATACCCAAAGTCAATTAAAAAGATCTTCTCTTCTTATGGGATGCTATCCTATCTTGTATAAGTACAAAGCCAAATTGGTCCCTATCCATTCTTCGTTACTATTTGGATTTTGTCCCACTCAGGAACTTTAATCCCAGCAATGGAATTAATACCAAGAACTCCCTCCTGTTTAGAATTCAGGATCCACACACATAGAATTAGTCATTTTGTCTACCCTATATTTATTTACTTTAGGGAAGATAGAAACCTCTCTTTTCTTTCGAATTTCGATTCAGAATGCATCATGTGAGAATCAAAATATCAATATCATAGATATGGGACATAAAGTTTCTCCAAATGACTAACTAACCTTCAATATGAATATGAGCGGGGAGCGAGTATACGCTGAATGGACCACCCAATTTTTTTTTTTTTTTGAATTTCACTTTGATCTTTGTTCCCATCCTACCTATATCAAAAAAGATATTTATTTCCATCCACGTCTCATTGATACTCGATCCGTTTGTGAGAAACAAAATGGAAAGGGAAAATTCTATAGAAGAATCATTAGAAATCACAAAGAAAGATTGGATCACATTGTATCCAACATTACACTCTTAAACAGAAGATTGTTAAAAAGAAGAATTTTTGTTCTGATAGAATCGGTCTGGTCTGGGACGGAAGGATTCGAACCTCCGAGTAACGGGACCAAAACCCGTTGCCTTACCGCTTGGCCACGCCCCATTTAAATTTCTATTCCACACAAATAAACACTAATAATATTGGTATTGGTTGTTCGTCAATTCCAGCCCCAATATCTATATCTATGGAATAGGTTCTTGCTAGGATTCTACACATCTAGATGTAGAATCAAAATGAATTCATTGATCATTACATATAATTCAATTAAGATATTGTATGTAAGGTATGATTCCTTCTATTCTCATTTGGTAATTGAAGGATTTTTGATTGGGGGAGTTCAAAGAAAAAGAAAGATTTTGCAGCCTACCTTCCCTTACTTTCTTCATTTTTCCCCTTATATCAATAACCCAATAATAATGAAATTATCTCCAAGAACAAAATGTTTGTTATGCTTAATATCTTTGGTTTGATCTGTCTTAATTCTGCCCTTCATTCGAGTAGCTTTTTCTTCGCCAAATTGCCCGAAGCTTACGCTTTTTTCAATCCAATCGTAGATGTTATGCCAGTCATACCTGTGCTCTTTTTTCTCTTAGCCCTTGTTTGGCAAGCTGCTGTAAGTTTTCGATGAGATCTTTAATACTGTCTTAGAAACATTCATGATTTATTCGATAAAAAAAAAAGCTATTCTAACAATTGATAAGATCAGATAATGAACCCTCGACTCAAACATGGAAATTCTTTTGGATAGCCGCGATGAATCGGAATCACCTCATTTCTTCATTCTGTGGGTCAAAGACCCTATGTAGGGTTCCCACAATACCTAATTGTGGGTATGAGAGATAACTTTGTTAATGAAACAATCAGAATCCTATTACAAATGAATTCCTGCAAATTCCTTTCTTTGTTTTCTAGAAACCGCTTCATTTCTTTTCTTGGTGTCAAAACGGAATGTGTGGTACAAAAATGGAGAATCTATTCCCCTATTTCCCCCAAAAATGATCTTGGAGATTGTGTAATGCTTACTCTCAAACTCTTCGTTTACACAGTAGTGATATTCTTTGTTTCTCTCTTCATCTTCGGGTTCCTATCTAATGATCCAGGACGTAATCCTGGACGTGATGAATAAAAAAATCAGAGGTTTTTCTTTGCTTGATTTCTGAATTTTCTTAAGATTTCCTTTCTCTATTCCATACATTTAACTATGAGAAAAAGGGGTTCGAGAGTTTTTCGAATTCGAACGGGAAATCTCAAGTGATCAGAAGGAACGGAGAGAGGGGGATTCGAACCCTCGGTACAAATAATTCGTACAACGGATTAGCAATCCGACGCTTTAGTCCACTCAGCCATCTCTCCCAATTCCAATTCAAAAAGGATAATTCATATGTGACGCGTGAAGTAAAGATTGATAAAAGTCTTTCCTTATCTTTCTTTATTCTATAGATATAGACGAGTTTTATCAATCACCACTTCCATTTAGATAAAGATAACGAAACAGATATCTCCAATAGAAAGAGTACCTCTTTGATTTCATCCGAAAAGTTTTTTTTTATTCCCCCGGCCTGGCCAGTACCTAGCCAGGCCATTCCTTGTTCCAATGAATCATAGATCAAATGATTTATTTGATTTGAAAGCAAAAATACTTGTTATTGAAACAGCAACAAGGCTATTTCCATTCCTATGATAGGGGTGCCATTTCTTACTATTCGTTGTTTTTCTTTTGATCGATTTACTTACTGCAATAAAAAACATACTTTTTCGAGTATAATAGAACTCATATATTTCTTCAAAGGACAAACTTTGTTTGAACACTTGAGTTCACAAACCAAACGAATACTATGATTTTTCACTCGATCCAATCGACCCGAATTCATAAGATTTGGCAGTTGAATGAATAGGAAAGGGAGTAGAGAAAAATGGAGCTCTGGATTCTTGTACAACTCATTTTTATGTTCCGACTTCAATGACTCTTTTGGTCCGGTACTCTCAGTAATGACTCCCCGATAAAAGATATAACTTGTTATTTAAACGAACCTTCTTCTCCTATTTCATCAAGTCTCCCCGTCAGAACACAACATGTCAACACTCTCATTTTCATGATTCTGATCCTATCTTGATTACGTTTCACTCCCTTGTTCGACAAACAGTCCATTCGTATACAATAATCATATTGTAGCGGGTATAGTTTAGTGGTAAAAGCGTGATTCGTTCTATTAACAAGTGAAATAGATAAGGGGTCCTTCGGTTTGATTCCTATTCTGATCAAAAACTTTATTTCTTAAAGGGGTTTAATCCCTTACCTCTCAATGCTACATTTGAGGAAAAATATACATTATCGTGATTTGTATCCAAAAGTCAAGTCAATTCGAAATTGAATAACAAAATTGGATTATGGAATTGCGAAGCATAATTTTTTTTTTTTTTAAGTTGGATCAACCCTTCCAGCTGAATGAGTATAAGTAAAGGATCCATGGATGAAGATACAAAAGTCTATTTCTAATCGTAACTAGATCTTCCAATTTTTTTTTTTTTTGTAAAGGGGGAGATTGAAGCCAAATAGCTATTAAACGATGACTTTGGTTTACTAGAGCCATCGACATATTGTTTTGTTTCAGCTCGGTGGAAATTTAATTCTTCTCTTCAGGATTCTCCCAAGTAGAAATAAGGAACGAAGTAATTAGAAAGATTTGTGATAATTCCCTCTTTCTAAAGGGATCATCTAGAAAGCAAGTCGTTTTGGATGCATTCAGACGGAAAGGGCTGACATAGATGTTATGGGCCAAATGTTTTTTCTTTGAATTCAGATTGACTCCCTTTTCCCATACACGGTAAATGTTTTCTTTTTTTTTTTTAGTTTCGTTTACGTCTTAGATCTGGGAATCCATCGATCTTCCATAAAGGAGCCGAATGAAACAAAAATTTCATGTTCGGTTTTGAATTAGAGACGTTTAAAATGATAAATCGACGTCTACTATAACCCCTAGCCTTCCAAGCTAACGATGCGGGTTCGATTCCCGCTACCCGCTTCATATTAATTATTATGATACATGCATCATTGATTCGGATATGTCCCTAAAATCTTTCTTTCACATACAATCCGATTCTTTTATCCGAAAGGATACAGGAAAGTAAGAATGTGAAAAAAAAAAATCGGAATGAAAAGCGTCCATTGTCTAACGGATAGGACAGAGGTCTTCTAAACCTTTGGTATAGGTTCAAATCCTATTGGACGCAATTTATTTCCATCTATTTTTGTAGATTGCTATGCCAAGAAACATATTTTGAATGATTCGAATCGGAAACATTTCTCAATGATTCGTCTTGCACTAAGAGTGATCAATTTCTTTATTTTTGTTCCTGAAGTAGAAACAGTTCTATCTGTTCCGGAATAACTTCCTTCAAAAGGGCTTCCGCTTCCTCGGTAAATGTCTTGGTAGAAGATATGATTTCTTGGAACTGAGGTTTATTTGTTTTTAAGTAGGTACGTAACTGAACGAGAAATTTCTTTACCTGTCCAATATCTAACGGATCAAGATACCCATTCGCTCCAGTATAAATAGTGACTATCTGTTCTTCCACCGTGAGAGGGGCTGATTGGGATTGTTTGAGCAACTCACGTAATCGTTGACCTCTTGCCAATTGATTCTGAGTGGCTTTATCGAG